GTTGTCATTGATCAAGAAGGAAATCCAAAAGGAACTCGAGTTTTTGGAGCGATTGCTCGGGAATTGAGACAGTTGAGTTTCACTAAAATAGTCTCATTAGCTCCTGAAGTCTTATAAAAATATAAATACTAGTAGATGATGAGACCATAATAGAGTCTAGAGTGTAGTAAGGTATCTGAAATAGATCACGTTAGTAGATTGTGTCTCACGCATATACCTTTAATAATTCATAAATAAATAAGTAGAACATGTTGATTATATCAAAACTGTGAGGCACCAAGAATTCTAGTTCGTCATGGGTAGGGACACTATTGCCGATATAATAACTTCTATAAGAAATGCTAACATGGATAAAAAGGGAACGGTTCGAATAGCATCTACTAATATCACCGAAAACATTGTTAAAATACTTCTACGAGAAGGGTTTATTGAAAACGTTAGGAAACATCGGGAAAACAACAAATATTTTTTGGTTTCAACCCTGCGACATAGAAGGAATAGGAAAGGAACATATAGAAATATTTTAAAGCGTATCAGTCGACCCGGTCTACGAATCTATTCCAACTATCAACGAATTCCTAGGATTTTAGGTGGAATGGGTATCGTAATTCTTTCTACTTCTCGAGGTATAATGACAGATCGAGAAGCTCGACTAGAAGGAATTGGGGGAGAAATTTTATATTATATATGGTGATCTTTCTGGTATCCGAATTTGATCCGTAACTTGCTATTTGGAAAAAGAGAGGAAAGACGGATTGTCTACTATCACTCCTCCTCCATTAGTTGATACTTCAAGGGGGTTACCTGGAATGAAAGAACAAAAATTAATTCACGAAGGTTTAATTACTGAATCACTTCCCAATGGTATGTTCCGAGTTCGTTTAGATAATGAAGATCTGATTCTAGGTTATGTTTCGGGGAGGATCCGACGGAGTTTTATACGGATACTACCAGGAGATAGAGTCAAAATCGAAGTAAGTCGTTATGATTCAACTAGAGGGCGTATAATTTATAGACTTCGCAACAAAGATTCGAATGATTAGGTGGCTTTTATTTGAATTTAAGCATTCCTTTCATGGGGATACAATTCGAGGTTCAAAATTTCAAGAGACTTATTTTCTTCCAAGGAGTATATTCGGCATTAAGGAATGACAAATATGAAAATAAGGGCCTCTATTCGTAAAATTTGTGAAAAATGTCGACTGATCCGTAGGCGGGGACGAATTATAGTAATTTGTTCCAATCCGAGACATAAACAGAGACAGGGGTAATCTTTCTAAAAGGGGACTTTCTAAACGGTCCGATGTGCAAATAAAGGATCTGTTTTGACATGAAATGGATATATCCGTATATCTCTGACTCATATTTATGAGATGATAAAATATGACAAAACCTATACCAAGAATTGGTTCACGTAAGAATGGATGTAGAATCAAAAAAGGAGTTATTCATGTTCAAGCGAGTTTCAACAATACCATTGTGACTGTTACAGATGGAATAGGTCGGGTGGTTTCTTGGTCCTCCGCTGGTACTTGTGGATTCAGGGGCACAAGAAGAGGGACACCATTTGCTGCTCAAACCGCAGCAGGAAATGCTATTCGTACAGTAGTGGATCAGGGTATGCAACGAGCAGAAGTCATGATAAAAGGCCCTGGTCTCGGAAGAGATGCAGCATTACGAGCCATTCGTAGAAGTGGTATACTATTAAGTTTCGTACGTGACGTAACCCCTATGCCACATAATGGATGTAGGCCCCCTAAAAAAAGACGTGTGTAGAAATAAGAATTGAATGGATTTCAAGAGAAATAAATGATTCAATGATCTGATCAAACAATAATATTAGTATGGTTCGAGAAGAAATAGCAGTATCCACTCGGACACTACAGTGGAAGTGTGTTGAATCAAGAACAGACAGTAAGCGTCTTTATTATGGCCGTTTCGTTCTGTCCCCGCTTATGAAAGGTCAAGCGGATACGATAGGTATCGCGATGCGAAAGGCTTTACTTGGAGAAATAGAAGGAACATGTATCACACGTGCAAAATCTGATAAGGTACCCCATGAATATTCTACTATAGTTGGTATTGAAGAATCAGTACATGAAATTTTAATGAATTTGAAAGAAATTGTATTGAGAAGTAATCTGTATGGAACTCGTGACGCATCCATTTGCGTCAGGGGTCCTAAAAACGTAACTGCTCAAGATATCATCTCACCACCTTCTGTGGAAATAGTCGATACTACACAGCATATAGCTAGCCTGACGGAGCCAATTAATTTGTGTATTGAATTACAAATCGAGAGGGATCGCGGATATCGTATGAAATCCCCAAATAACTATCAAGATGGAAGTTATCCTATAGATGCTGTATCTATGCCTGTTCGAAATGCAAATCATAGTATTCATTCTTATGGGAGTGGGAATGAGAAACAAGAGATACTTTTTATTGAAATATGGACGAATGGAAGTTTAACTCCTAAAGAAGCACTTCACGAAGCTTC